TCGGATGAGCCGGATTGTAGACATGAAAAAGTAAGAACTCAATAGGACCTTACCCCCCGAATCAGACAAAGAGGGGTAAGGTCCTATTGAGTTCTTACTCTTCGGGTAAGGTTTTGTTTGATCTATTCCATAACATAAAAAAAGTTGGAAATTCATCCAGTCAACATAATCATAATATTAGATTCATAGAAATGATAAAAGGATGCTTTGTTTCTGATGATGTTTTTGAAAAATGGAATCCCTTGATTGATTCATAGTATCTGTTCCGCCATAGTATGAGGGCCCCTTCCGAAACAAGAAGAAAGAAGGAATCAATTGATTTTTTGGATGACACAGGATTTCTACAAATGAGACATCCTGCAAACCATTTCTATACTAATTTAATTGAACCTTACTCTACTCTATTCTATAAAAATTCTATAAAAATAAAATTTCATCAAGTAAAAAAAGACTCTTAATGTTCCGGTTGAAAGGGGAAAATCTTGGATTTTTGCACATATCCAAATCCTTATTTATTATCTCATCTTAAAATTTTATTTTTTTTTTTACTTGAAATTTTATAAGTTCGTCGAAGAAGTTCTATTTGTTTACTAAGCCATCCCCCTTTTTTGTTTGTCCGCCACTTCTTATGAATCTAAAGAAAGAGGTTCCGATAGACCTGGAAAAGAAAACAGTAATCTTTGACGAACAAGATCAAGAATCATTATTATTTCGACACAAGAAAAGGAATTTTCCGCCCTTTTCTTGTGTCGAAAATTAGGAAGACAAGTAATCCCTCCCAGAATCATTCTTTCATTTATCCCTTGCCGCGTATTCTCTTCCTACTTAATGTTATGCCGCCTATTGTCTATTAGAATTCGATTCTATTAGATAGAAAAAACTATTGATGCATTCCATGGCATTTACAATCTGGCAATAAGAAGCGTCACACCGCTCCAATTTGGATTGAAAAAAAAAAAAAAGGGGGGGGGGGGGAGGGTCAAGTAGTCTTCTTCGCAATATACATACTATTACTGGGAATGGGATACAAGCAATTCCCGGCATCTCGCAGAAAAGCAGGATAAACAAAGCAAGACAAGGGGCTTTCCATATTTTTTTGGATCATACATAATTGCATTGATCAACAATAATTCGGCCCTTTTTATCAACTTGATGAATCCGTGGATCTAGAAATTCATTTCGGACAATTGAACCTTCTCAAACTGTTTCTTTTTGAGAACCAAAAAGATTTGTGCTAGGATAACAGATGCCAAGAAGAACAACAAACCTTGGACACGTAATGGATCTTGAAGTACTATTTCTGCATCTCCCTGACCAAATCCACCCACATTGGGATTACTCGTTAATGGCTGATCAAGCTTGATGGATTCACCCTCTGAAACAAGAAGTTCTGGTCCTGGAGGTATAATATCAACCACTTGGTGTCCATCCGATGCATCGGCTATGCTTATTTCATATCCCCCTTTTTCTTTACGTACTATTCTGCTTACTATACCTGCTGCTGTAGCATTATAGACTGTATTGTTACTTTTGCTCCCGTCGGGATAAATCTGACCCCTTCCCCTGTTCCCGCCTACGTATATGGGATATTTTAAGAAGTGAACGTCTTTCTTAGTAGAAGGGTCCGGAGAAAGAATGGGAAAGACGATTTCACTATATTTCTGACCAGGAACAGGACCCACTACAAGAATATTTCTTTTAGTGGGGCGATAGCTCTGAAAAGACAGATTGCCCATCTTTTCTTTCAGCTCGGGAGAAATACGATCGGGGGGAGCTAATTCGAATCCCTCGGGTAAAATAAGGACAGCCCCCACATTCAAAGCCCCCTTTTTACCATTAGCAAGAACTTGTTTCATTTGCATATCATAAGGGATTCTAACAACTGCTTCAAATACAGTATCAGGAAGCACAGCTTGTGGAACCTCAATATCCACGGGCTTATTAGCTAAATGGCAATTGGCACATACAATACGACCGGTTGCTTCTCGTGGATTTTCATAACCCTGCTGCGCAAAAATAGGATATGCATTTGAAATAGATGTCCGAGTTATTACATATATCATGATCAATACGGAAATGAATCGAGTCATCTCTTTCTTTACCCAGGAAAAGGTATTTCTATTTTGCATGGTCCAATAATTGATCCCGGAAATTTCTACAATAAATTAGGTAGGTAGCTAGCATAGTTCCCTATCCATGATTCTGCCATTGTACTGGAATAATTGTACTGAAGTATAGTAGGAACCCCCTGGGCGGGTAGAAGTATAAAGAGTGAGTAAGCTTCAAAACAGTTTGTTTATGTACGAAGTAGCATCATGATTTGATTGATATCAGCAGATCAAATGAGTTCTTCATTCATTCATTGAATGATAAATCACTACAAGTGAAGGAGATACACGATTTAAATAATGGAAGATCCAATATTTCAAAATTGTATCTAGAATGACTGGAAAAGTGGAAACAAGACCAGATATAATTTGATCGTTATGAGCAAATCCAAAATCTTTGTAGACCGAACCAATCATTAGTTCCCACCCCCGGGGTGAGTGGAATCCGATACATAAATCAGTTAATAAAAGAATAGAAAAAGCCTTTATTGTGTCGCTTAAGTTATAGAGGAATTCCTGAACCCAAGAATTCAGAATGACAAGTTCTTCATTACCCAGAATAGAATAACCACTTAGAATAGCAAAACAGATTATATTTGTCGAGAAATCCAAAATGATATGGATATGATCTTCGTTGTGCATTTTGACCAATTGCATCGTCTCTTTGTGGATTCCTATACGAAGCTTTTGTATCTGTGTCTCCGGGTACTCTTTTATCATTTCATCCAACAGGAATAGTTGTTCTAATTCTACGAATCTTTCTAGAACGTTCTTTTCTTGAATATCATTCAAAAAAGTTTCGGATTGTCCGGTATTCCACCAATTAGTAACCCAAGGTTCCAGACTTTTATTAAATGAGAGAGAGATCCACCAGGGCAAAAAGACTATAGATGCAAGATACGGGAGGGGAGTCAATGCTTTCTTTTTTGACACTTTTCATCTGTGAATTGTTAATGAACCCGCTTCATTCGCCGACTCTATCTGATCCGATATTTCTATGAAGCATGAGTTCTATAACAAGGTATGGAACCTATGGATCTATTCCTTTTTTTTTTGAATTGTTTAGTCCTTGGATCTAGAAAGAATATAGAAATAGAATAAGGGCCCGTTTCGAATGAAGAAATAATCAAATACTTTTCCCAGATATCTCAGTTGGTCAAATTCGAACCAATTCTATCTTCATTTGTTCTTTCGATGAATGCCCAAAAGAACCGCTTGAAATAATGAATATTATTTTGATTTCGAGACGAAAGAACTCCCCTCAATTATTTTTTCGAAATTTTCACTGGCTACCCACGACCCGGGAATAATTGAGGGGATATTTCTGAAAAATATTAATGATGAAATCCGAAATAGGTGACAAAACGAGAGAGAAATTGGATAGTTATGAGAGATCTAAACGTTTGGTTATCCAGGAGCTAAAGAAAGGATCAAAAAAGAAACATCGATTGACAAAAGAAAGATAATTAACGGGATATGATACATCTGTATCTAATGTATTAATCCAAAGTATTGGTCCTAAAAAGATAAATTATGTATTCCGAAATGCTCTGATATGTGTGATGAATACATACTTATTAGACTTGTTACTAGTAGAATTGAGTTCTATATGCAGAAAAAGGAGTTTTGGTCGATCAAAATTGCTTCTTATTATGGTTGTTCCGTATACGTCCGCCTGCTTTATTCTATGGGCCACAGAAGGATTACCAACGGAACGGGGGAAATAGAATCTAACATGTTTTGCTCGAATGAACGTTCCGAAGAAGCTTCAGTTATATTTAAAAGGGGGTTCCTGGGTCCCTTCCCTCATGCTGAGAAAGCATTCATTCCCTTCATTTCAAAATACTTCAATTGGCACGCGCAAGAAATAGGCCAATTCAGCAGCTTTTTGTTCAATTTCTCGTGGAGTCAAATTTTCGTCAGTACGGGTCAAGGGAATGGCGCCCTGGCCTCTGATTTCCATATAAAGGACACGTCGAGGATAAAGACCCTCTTTAACTTCCATTCTGATCGATTGAATCTCTCTCATAAGGAATCGAAGGAAGATGCGACGATTTATTCCAGGAAATCCCCAACGAAAAATACACACTATTCCTTCTTTTCTATCGAATCGATCATAACCGCTACCTACATTCCACGAAATTGTGCACCACAAATAGGAACTAATGAACAGACCTGCGATCCCATAGAAAGACATCACGATTCCTTGGGGAAAAAAAATGATTTGCTGAGACGGGAATAAAGATATCAGATTCCTACCAAGATAACTGGAAGTTCCAACCAATAAGAATCCTAGTGAACCTAAAAAAAGGATACAGGCCCAGCAGAAATTACTGGTTTTTCGAGACCCCGTTATAAGTTCTATCCATATACGTTCTGATCGATAGTTCATACTAGATTCAGTTGCATCCTATTGGAATTGAGAGAAGAGAATAAGCCAAATGAATTTGATTTTACTTTTTTTATTTTGCTCCCGAAGTAACTCTCATCAACTAGCACTATTATGACGCGAACTATTAGGAGTAATTCATCGAATTGGTTAGATATAAAATAATAACATCCCCTTCGTATAATACCACCACTATGTATATCTACATAATATAGATACGTTAACTTTCTATTTCAGATATCCGCTCTGATCCATTTTAAAACAGCTATCCCCCCATATACATGCATTTATCCATATATAATGTATCCGCATGTATAATCACTTTTTTATTTGTGCCCGGAGGGGGCCACATGTCGTATCATATTCCACTAAATGGATATCCCTATTATGATCCAAGTCCAAGTGTTGAAATAAATTGATGAAATTTTGTCCTATCAGGTCTAAACAATCTTGTTTTTTTGAACATGAAGAGATAAAGAAGCCATTGCAATTGCTGGAAACACTAAGCCCACTAAAGGCACAAAAATAGAGGGTAAATTGAAATCTGTCATAGAATGGGTGCCTCGATTTAATATTTGTACCTGTTATAAAGATATCTTATCTTATGATAAGTATATCTATTATAAGTATTATTAAGTATATAATAAGTGCAAGGAATGTAGAGCTAAATAAGTGTATCTATTCACCTTTCTACAAGAAATAGATGGATGATAATCCGCTTTATTATTCTTGTTCTACCGCCCTTATCTTCTAATAAAGAGTTTCTTACGAGTTTCCTAAGGATTTGTTAGAATCCGATCCAACAGGAATTCATAGTCAAAAGTGTAGGTCCTCGGGAGATATAAAAATATGCAACACTTCCCTTATAGATTTGAATTATTCTATATATATTAATACGATATATATTAATATGAAAGAAGGGAACATGAAATTCTTTTTATTTTTTTTCCCAATTCCATTCCGCGGAAGGAAGAATTCACTCTTTTCCTCCTGATAGGGGGTTCCTGATTACTAATCATGAATAGGGGTAGGATAAAAAATCTGCATCAAAAAAAGTAATTATCCGAAACTTCCTATAGAAGTTATGTTACCAAAGAAAACTCCACTCTTCTTATTTTGACTTTGATTCCGATGAACTAAAGTTCGCTACAAATAACTGAGCCTAGCGCTCTACTTGAATTTTGATTCAAGGGAAAGAAACCGTGTAGCTGAAATAATTCACTCAGAACACCTTTTAAAGGATTACGTGGTACGATTGGATCAAATAAGCCCTTATGGAATAAATACTCAGCTGCTTGTGAACCGTCAGGTACTGTCTTATTCAATGTTTGTTCAATTACTCTTTTCCCCGCAAATGCAATGTAGGCATTGGGTTCAGCAATAATAATATCTCCCAACATACCAAAACTGGCCGTTACTCCGCCGGTTGTAGGAGATGTAAGGATTGATACATAGAATAACTTTTTATTGAATTGATAATCATATAAAGCGGAAGATATTTTAGCCATTTGCATCAAACTCAAACTTCCTTCTTGCATGCGTGCTCCTCCAGAAGCACACACCATAATAACAGGTAGAGATCTATTAGCAGCATATTCGATCAACCGGGTGATTTTCTCGCCTACTACGGATCCCATACTACCCCCCATGAACTGAAAATCCATAACCCCAATGGCTATGGGAATCCCATTTAGTTGACCTATGCCTGTTTGAACAGCCTCAGTTAAACCTGTCTTTCTTTGATACGAATTGATACGATCTCTATAAGGTTCCTCTTCCGAGTGAAATTCAATGGGGTCAATAGAGACCATGTCTTCGTCCATAGGATCCCAAGTGCCCGAATCAACCGAAAGTTCGATTCTATCTGAACTACCCATTTTCAAATGATATCCACATTGTTCACAAATATTCATTTTTGACCTAAAAAATTTCTTATAATTTAATCCATAACAATTTTCGCATTGAACCCATAAATGTCTGTATTTTTTATTTCCATCGAAATCATTAGATCTTCCTCTTATATTGAAATCACTGCCATTACCGCCAGTTCTTATACTAGAACTCCCCCTGTCACTATCACTTACACTTTCACCACTACAAATGTAACTATAAATATAACTGTAAATGGGATTGTCGCTACCACTCGAAATGTACTTATTAATACTGATTTCAGAACGAAGATAACTATCAATGCAACTATTAATGTGATTATTCCAACTATACGTAGTATCATACATATAATGATCATAGTAGCGATTGTCACTCTTAGACCCGCTATTCAGATAACTAGAAAAAGCAGTTTCTAGTTCACTCAGAAAAGAACTATCATTGTCAATCTCAAAAACCCGATTTTCAATATCAAAATATACGGAATAACTGTTACCATTACTATCCCTAACTAAAAAAGTGTCATCAGAGATGAAACTCCAAATGTCTCTGACACCGAAAAAACGATCAACATTACTGCAACTATTACTTTCGCGCCAACCATGATTATGATTGTTTTTATTCGTATCATTTAGAATGGGATCTTCACTTCCACTGGTATTTCCAACAGGACGACCAAGACTGTCCATTGATTTACCTAGCCCACACCTGTGTTCTAACTCCTCGTTAGACAACATTGAATTGAACCACCATTTTCCCATAGATCCTTCCTGCCCCCTATTTGAAAATACAATAAATGAATAGTCATTCGACGAAAAATCATTTTACTATTTCATTTCCTATCGGAATACGCATATAGATCCAATCACTAGGATTATTAACTAATAACGAGTAACTATTGAACGAAAGAAATGATTTTGTGGGAATCGGGAGTATCAATTCACTATATATGATATGATGGAACCTTTTCTTCAATTATTATAAATAGAAGATAGGTTTCTCCCATGTTGTGTACAAACTCTCATCGAAAAGAGAAATATTTGTTTCCTCCTAGGAAGGATTCATTTTCGTATAATCTCGTATAATAATAAGTTTCTAATGCAACACGGAATGAAA